TCTTAAGAAAAATTTCAAAAATGGATATAAATGGATTTCCCTATTTCAGTCAATAGAAATCGATTTTTTGATCCATTTTTCGAAATTTTTCTTTTCGTTCCAAGCCGTATTTATTAATCTATAATATGAATAGATCCTCATAGAATCATAATAATGAATGCACATTATTTAGAATAATGAAAAATCCATTTCCACTTTACTGGAGTTTTCTTATTATTGATGCTTTTTCATTACATTATTATAATAAATAGGAAGAATTCAGATAAATAGGAAGAATTCAGTCAAATACTCATCAAAATTTCTCATAATTCATATTGTTTGGAAGGGAAACATTTTTTCTTTGGATCCAGTACTAAAGAAATTCAAGAAATCAAGAAATAAGGGAATTAAGGATAGCTACCAGAAAGACTAATCCAATCCATAATGATGTACCAGAAAATACAATATTCTTGTTACTTGACCAACCATCAGAAGAAGCAAATACAACGGGTACACTAATCAACAGAATTGATGAAGTTGCAATTAACGCAAAAACAGCCAATTGGAAAGCAATAGTCATGCTTGTCATCCTCCAAATTACCAACAAATGAACTATACCATTGGATCCCTCGCTTAGTCAAAATTAGTGATAAAAAGCATCGTGAAGGGATTGAATCATGAATCAATCAATGATTCTTTTGAACTTATTACCATTCCATTCCGTATTGCAACTTAGACAGGAAATGCAATTAGTTCAATTTAGTATGTACTTCATATTCATTTCATATCATAAATTCAATATAAATAATATAAATAAATATAAATAATATAAATAAATATAATAAAAATCTAATAAATAATAAATAAATATACGGATCCAAATCCGTATACAGGTGGATCCATCAAAAGGTAGATTCTCATCTCAAATATAGAGTGGAGTCAATAGTTAGTATATGGATTCATATTCATATACGTTTTGTAGGAATCCAATGGAAATTGTCTCTCGGAGAGATGGCCGAGTGGTTGATAGCTCCGGTCTTGAAAACCGGCATAGTTTTCAAAAACTATCGAGGGTTCGAATCCCTCTCTCTCCTTTTGCTTGTGAAATGTTTCTTTATTTCTATTTCTTTTTATTTGGTATAACCTTGTTCCATAAAGAAGAAAGGCTCGGCTAGGTGCCATAGAATAGCCGAGCCAGAAAAAAAACAATAAAAAACAATGGAGAAATCAATCTTAGCTAAGAGGGGTCATGGAAAGAACGGGTTCCAAATCGCGATCGATTCCTTTTTCAAATCCTGCTGCAGCTGCGCGAGCTCTTCCCGCATGCCATAAATGGCCCACAAATAGGAAGAATCCTAGAACAAAATGAGAGGTAGCTAACCAACTTCTAGGAGAAACATAATTGACTGCATTGATCTCGGTAGCTACGCCACCCACAGAATTTAAAGAGCCTAAAGGGGCGTGAGTCATATATTCCGCCGAACGTCGTTCTTGCCAAGGCTGTATGTCTTTTTTCAGCCTGCTCAAGTCCAAACCATTTGGACCTCTTAGAGGTTCCAACCAAGGAGCACGGAGATCCCAAAAACGCATAGTTTCCCCTCCAAAAATGACCTCTCCAGTAGGAGAACGCATTAGGTATTTACCTAAACCGGTGGGCCCTTGAGCCGATCCTATATTAGCCCCAAGACGTTGATCTCTAACTAGAAAAGTAAATGCTTGGGCTTGAGAAGCCTCTGGTCCAGTAGGCCCATAAAATTCACTAGGATAAGCAGTATTATTGAACCATACAAAACAACAAGCGGTGAAACCAAAGATGGCTAAAGCGCCTAAACTATAGGACAAGTAAGCTTCGCCAGACCATACAAGTGCACGACGAGCCCATGCAAAAGGTTTTGTTAGTATATGCCAAATTCCACCAAATATACAAATGGAACCTAGCCATACATGTCCTCCAATTATATCTTCGAGATCGTCTACACTAACAATCCACCCTTCTCCCCCAAAAGGAGATTTTAATAAATAACCAAATATTACACTTGGACTAAGGGTTAAATTGGTAATTTTTCTTACATCTCCTCCTCCGGGAGCCCAAGTATCATATACACCGCCAAAATAAAGAGCTTTAAATACTAGAAAAAAAGCACCTACACCCAACAAAATTAAATGAATACCTAAAATGGTGGTCATTTTATTTCTGTCTTTCCATACATAACCAAAGAATGGAAAAGATTCTTCCAGAGTCTCAGGCCCAAGAAGTGCATGATAAATACCACCAAAGCCTAAGACTGCGGAGGAAATTAAGTGAAGCACTCCAGACACAAAGTATGGAAAAGTGTCTATAACCTCCCCCCCGGGGCCTACTCCCCAACCTAAAGTGGCTAGATAGGGTAGTAAAATACAATCCTGTTCATACATAGGCTTCTCTGGTACGGAATGGGCCACTTCAAATAGGTTCATTGCTCCAGCCCAAAATACAATTAACCCGGCATGGGCTACATGAGCTCCAAGTAGTCTACCGGACAAATTGATAAGTCTGGCATTCCCGGCCCACCAGGCAAAACCAGTGGTTTCTTGATCACGGCCAGCTAAAGTGAAAGTTCCATTAAAGAGCGTTTCCACGTGGTAGAACCTCCTCAGGGAATATAAGGTTTTCATGAGGCTGATCCTGAGCTGCCATCCAAGCACGAATACCCTCGTTTAAGAGAATATTTTTGGTGTAGAAAGTCTCAAATTCAGGATCCTCTGCTGCACGGATCTCTTGAGAAACAAAGTCATAGGCGCGTAGGTTGAGAGCCAGGCCAACTACTCCAATAGCACTCATCCATAAACCAGTTACTGGTACGAATAACATAAAGAAATGTAACCAACGTTTATTGGAAAAAGCAACCCCAAAAATTTGGGACCAAAAGCGATTAGCAGTTACCATCGAATAAGTTTCTTCCGCCTGAGTGGGGTTAAAAGCTCGAAATGTATTTGCACCATCACCATCTTCGAATATAGTATTTTCTACAGTAGCACCATGAATAGCGCATAGTAGAGCTGCACCTAATACTCCAGCAACTCCCATCATATGAAAGGGGTTCAAGGTCCAATTATGAAACCCTTGGAAGAAGAGAATAAATCGAAATATAGCGGCTACACCAAAACTAGGCGCAAAAAACCAACCAGATTGACCCAAAGGATAAATCAAGAATACGGAAACAAAAACAGCAATTGGACCAGAAAATGCGATTGCATTATAAGGGCGCAATTGAACAGATCGAGCGAGTTCAAATTGACGTAACATAAAACCTATTAGCCCGAACGCACCATGAAGAGCAACAAACGTCCACAGACCTCCTAATTGACACCAACGAGTGAAATCCCCTTGTGCTTCAGGACCCCATAGTAGCAACAACGAATGCGCTAAACTATTCGCAGGGGTAGAAACCGCGGCAGTTAAGAAATTGCAGCCTTCCAAATAAGAACTAGCCAATCCATGAGTATACCATGAGGTTACAAAAGTTGTACCCGTGAACCAACCTCCTAAAGCAAAATAAGCGCAAGGAAAGAGCAATAGGCCAGACCAACCTACAAAAACGAAACGGTCCCTGCGTAACCAGTCATCCATAATATCGAATAAATCATTTTCGTCTTTGGTAAATCTACCAAGGGCTATAGTCATAGTTATCCTCCTATTCCATTACTTCAACCATTTCCGAGCACCTCATATCGTTTCGAGGACATACGACAGTTCGATTCTCTATGGACAGTTCTTTGACCAATGCCTCTTCTCATGGGTTTCGAAGATACAAATTATTCTTTTTTCTATTGGACCACAAATCAGCTAGGATCAATCCATGAGTTCGAGTCTTTACTACTTACTACTTAATTACTACTTGCTATTACTACTATTTACTTCACTCGTTTGAACAGCGGTAGTCTTAAAAACCACTTGAATCCAAAATTGTCCTATAACTCTAACTTCATAGTATATCTTTTCACTAACAAGTCAACTAAAAAAACTTTGACTATGGACCTTTTGACTTGACCTTTACTTTATATGGTAGATCACAAGTTACCTCTTTTTGTTTTGTTTTTTCCCATGCCCCTAAATTTCGAAAGAAAAATTTCTCTATTCAATTATGGTATACTGGAAATAAAAAAACCTTTCGTGTATTTGTCTTCTAGTGCATTGACAGAACAACAAAATGGAATTCCTGGAATCCAAAAGAGATATGGAAAGATATGGAAAAAGGAATCATCAAAAGAAACGTTTCTTTGTGGTGTAAAAGAATGGCAATTTCTTCTTAGGAAATAAAAGGAGAAAAAGAAATCGGAAATATCGACAAATTCTTGTAGGATCAAGAGAAATAAAAAAAGTTCATTTCTACAATTTTATCTATATCGAATTCGAATATCAGAATAGCCAATATAACGACGATTCCATAGGTTAGGTCCACTTACTTTTTATTCATGTTAGGATTTGATGGAAATATAGAAAAGTGGAAAAGTAAAAATACTTTGGTTTGGCAATGAATAATCGGATAGAACCCATATCCAAGGACAAAAATAGGAAGAATGAAAGACGAGGATAACCGCTATATCAGTATAAGGTGGATTCCTCCTAATAAGTGAAGTGCGACTATTTATTACGAAAATGAATAGATCTTCCATTTGATAAATCATCATAATGATAACCCATTCTCATAATGATTACACCCTTTCTTTTTTAATTTCTTTTTTAAAAAGAAANTGAAGATTGGAATTTCGTGGAAAAAGCCCCTTATCGGATTTGAACCGATGACTTACGCCTTACCATGGCGTTACTCTACCGCTGAGTTAAAAGGGCTCCTTCTTCCATTATTCATGAATTGGTCATTTTTTATTATTGAGTCTACTTTAACCCGTGTATCTATTATAAATACATATATACACGTATTTGTAGGAACTTATTCGGGAATAATAGATTTCATTGATCTAAAAGTAAGAACCTAGAGTTAGGGCAAAATAATTTTTGGATTTGAAAAATTCAAATTCGGACCCATTCTTTTCTGAACTGAAAAAATCCTAAAAATCCTATACAAGAATTCTATATAGAATATATAAAATACAAAATAAGATATATAGAAAATTCTATTCTATATCTATATATAAATACAAATAGATATATATATAAATACGAATAGAAATCATAGAAATTCAAAATAGAAAAAATGTGACTCATCTAACAACATCCGACTAATCTAATATAGAAATAGATATACAAATCTCAAATGGAAAAACTACATTCCATATTCCATAAAGAATAAAAAAAGAATAAAAAGGAAATGAAATACATAGAAATAGTACGATTCATTTATATTTATTTTATAAAGAATCAAAAAAACTTGGATGAATTTTGCAAATATTTTTCGAGTTTAGTCATACTTTAGTCATACTATGACATTATTTATATTGACAATTCCAAAAATGGATCATACTATGATCATAGTATGATGGCAGTCGGGCAGGTACGCCCCCATCGTCTAGCGGTTTAGGACATCTCTTCTTTCAAGGAGACAGCGGGGATTCGACTTCCCCNTGGGGGTAGGGTACTACGAAAGGAAGTGGATCATGAATTCTCCATTCTCAATAATCCTAGAATGGATTTTTCCTGGGTCGATGCCCGAGCGGTTAATGGGGACGGACTGTAAATTCGTTGGCGATATGTCTACGCTGGTTCAAATCCAGCTCGGCCCAATAATTCGTCACTCCATGAGTATGATAGAACCCATTTGTCCTACCTAAATATCTGATATGGAATATCATTCTAATATGGACTATTCTATCTATAGAATAATCAAGAGTCTATAGAATAATCAAGAGTTTCTCCCTTCTTTTCCACTTTTCTAAAGATCTAGATTCATGATTTCGAAGTCTGATGAAAGAAGTAAAAAAAAGTTCCTTTTTGTTTTTTTGTTATTGATAGAAAGATTTATTCTCAACCTTAGGTCAATAACAAAACTACAAGATTAGTAGTAAGCCGTGTCACTCTCACTAGAGTCCCTATTCATCTAAATATCATTGTATTTCCGTTCCAATATGGGAAAAAAAGACGATTTGAATGAAACCCATATCTATGCTTTACACCTCACCGGACCGGGATTGTAGTTCAATTGGTCAGAGCACCGCCCTGTCAAGGCGGAAGCTGCGGGTTCGAGTCCCGTCAGTCCCGAACTAGAATCCTATGGGCATCTCTCCTTTTTCAGTTCAGCAAAAACGAGAAGATGATAGAGTACTTGTATTTCCTTTCGATACGTATTCCATAGAAAATATTTATCTATTGTACAATGCAAAACGAGGGTTTTACATAATGAACTAACTCTGAACTCTCCTAAATACTTTTTCAATTAAAGTAAGGCACCATCATATCATCATATATTCATATATATTATTCCTTAATCATTAATCATATATATATTATTCCTTCCTTATTCTATATATCCTTCCTTATTCTATATATCCTTCCTTATTCTATATATCTATATATTCTATATAGAATATAGAATATATTCTTTCTCCATTACATTACGAATTCCTATTTTTTCTTCATTATGGTTCATTATAATTATAGATATTTCTCAATTCTTAATTGGAAACAATCGAATTGGAAATTCTTTGTCTCATTTTCATTCAAATTGCACACTGCTTTTTTGATGTATATACGTTAATGTTAATACTCATCCAATCCAAGAATTGAAGATCTTCAGAAAATCAAAAAATCCCCCCTTTCAGGAACTGTGTGGAAATAGGATATCCTTTCTACTTTGATCCATATTTATGATACTTCTATCTATTCATATTCCAAATGAAATCATTACAAAAAAAAGCGTTCACTTAAACCCGTCGTTTCTTCCATTTCACTTTTTTTTGATTGTTTTCATTGTAATAGAATACTGGTCATATAATACCCCATCAGAGAATTGGATCCCATTATAGTATATATAGTATATACTATTTAGTAATGTAGTATAAGTGACTAAGTAGTCTAAGATGGGAATCGTCTTATCTTATAATTATGAGATGGAAATTGTATAAAAATATTTCAATGGAATTCTAGAAAATGTGAATTTTTTTTATAGAAAATCAATAATGAGTGGAAAAGTATGAGAAATTCAATGGGATTCTTTCTTGAATCATAAATTCCTTTTTGGTATGGAGTTGGTATGGAGAAAGGGTCTTTCCGTGTTATATTATAGTATTTCATTCTCGACGATGAATCGATTGGGTAGATCGGATATTGTTATTCATAATATGGATGGGCCGGACCCGATTCTGTATCATTCAGATGCCTTTCATTTCATCCCATTGAATTTCTTTCTAAAAGTCAGGTATCTCCTCTCTATGGGATTAGATCCCGAGTTATTGCAAAGAAAAAAAGAACAATGAGATTATGGAAGTAAATATTCTCGCATTTATTGCTACTGCACTCTTTATTCTAGTTCCGACTGCCTTTTTACTTATTATCTACGTAAAAACAGTAAGTCAAAATGATTAATTTGACTGAAATTTATTAGTTCTTAGCAAGGATTGAAGAAAGGAAGGGGAGGAGTCTTAATGAAACAATCGGACCGGAATCCAGACTATCTAAGATAGTGTGATCCATAATCAAGAACTAATAGAAAACAATATTTTGGATTATCTTATTTCCATAATTGGAATAGGGCATTCCATTCAAAGAATTCTATTATATGGAATTATATTATATAATTCCATATAATAGAATGTAATAACCCGGTCTCAATTCCATATACATATAGTAGAAATACTAGGTAAATCTTTCTACCATACTATCTGAGTATAAAGTTGTATACGCTTGCTATAGTATAGATTCATTTGCAATATAATATGTAGTAGATACGTATTATCTGTTTTGTTTTTGTATATGTAAACAGTGCTAGAATCTTCTTTCTCTCTACACCGATTTGTATGAACCCAAAATAATCATCGAAGATCCATTTTGTTTCTATCTGAATCTGAATCGAATTCCTAAGTTTTTTTTGTAAGCGGAAGGAGTCAATGTAGATCCTGGGATCTATTTCAAGGATTCATATATATGAACATAGATCCTAAAGATAGGTCCTAAAATAAAAAGTAAAAAGAAATAAGAATTACATAATTGGATTTTACATTTTAAAAAGGTACGACAAAACGAAAAATTCAACAATTCATTTGATTATTCCATTCAGAGTACTCTTACAGTCCACTCCTTCCCCATACTACGAGTGAAAGGGAAAATGTAAAGACTACCATTAAAGCAGTCCAAGCAAAACTTACTATATCCATGGAAATTATGCTCCTTATCTTCTTGATGAAATGAAGGAATGATTCTAGGATGGATCGCCAATCCTAGTGGAATCGATGGAGCAGAGTCAAAATAGGGTTTTGACTTAAGGCTATTATTGACAAAGCAATCCTATGAACCTGCTCGTAACAAATTCCTATATTTATAGTATCTGTATCTATAGTATAGTAACTCTAGTAGAATTGGAAAGTCTTAAATACAAATACATATTCTTAGGAAATAGCAAGGGAATATTCCTACCTAATGGCAGTATATTCAGACCTTTTCAAAGCTATTCCAATGAAATGGATTTTGGCTCAACCTATTTCATCCAATTCTAGACTTAGTATTCAGTAGAAACTACCTTAGTAATATAGAATGTAGAGTCATGTAATTCGGAAGACTTGATGTCTTATAACCTGCCCTTCTTTAAGATTAGTAAAATGAGGAACCTTCTAAGAATCAAGATTTATGTTCTGATCTAAATAGAACTTCATTAATTCTAATTCTTGTTTTTGGCCAACAAGAGCAGAGACAGAAGGTTTGTCTATATTTGAGGGGTTCCATAAAAATGGAATTTCCAGTGTAGCCAAAACCAATACTGGTAGACATAAAATCATTCTGATTTTGTAAGTTCAGGGTTGACTTATTGGATTTCTTGATTCAATCCAATAAATAAAATAAATAAAAAAGTAAGAGTTGGTTATAAAAAAAGTAAGAAAGTTAAAGTAAAAATCCCAAGCCTTTTCTTGATCTGACCAGGCGACACCCAGATTTGAACTGGGGATAAAGGATTTGCAGTCCCCCGCCTTACCACTTGGCCATGTCGCCAAAACGATCTAAAATGAATATCCAGACTCTACATACTTTCTACATACTTTACTGACTTCTTTCTTATTGGGTAGGAGGGACTGCGGAATTCTTTGTTTTTTTCTTTGATTTATATCTTGAATCCCACTTACTTTTTACTTTCATTCAAAATTTCCAAGGGTAAATCCTGCTTTTTTATGGGATCCGATTGAAATCCTTCTCTTCAATAGAATGTATTTTCATGTATATATCAATTGTCTTTTCATTTCAATGGAAAATATCAATGGAAAAGAAAAGACAAAACCCTTCTCTCACTTCTAACAGAAAGAAAAATGTGTGGTAAATTCTTAACCATTTACTTAATTCTTTACTTTACTTAATTCTTTACTTGGAATTCCGGTAGTGAATAGTTTTGAAATTTTGATCCCAAATTTTTTTTATGGCATAAGAAAGTGAAAAGGATTTCCAATCAAGCAGTCTCCACTATTTTGCATAATAAATCTTTTTGCAATGAAATTATAACAACAATTATGTATATATGTAAACCCTAGAACAGAAATTGTTACACAAATACGGCGCAGAAATTTTATCCGCATATTCTTCTATTTCTATAGAGAGTTGTTGCACTTTCATTCTCCATTCAATATATGGAGTAGAAAAAAATGATGATTGATATAATGGCCCTTCTTGCTCCAAAGAAAACTACCATAACATAAAAGGTCGAATATACGGACAACTCTATGAGTATGGACTTGATTTGATAAATACAATTCCTACTTTGCTTTTCCACTATATTTTAGGAATTCCACTACCAAAACAAAAAGAATATGTAAATCCTTTTTTGAGCATTGTTCAAATAAAAAAAGGGTCCATTCTATACTGCCCCTAATTCTATGACTTTGTCTTTATCTCGTTCCCAGAGAGCGGATTCCTTTCAAAATCTTTTTTGATAACCAATCTGATTGGAATATTCTATAATAGGTAGAAATGGGATCTATTTTGCTATTCTATACAAGACGCCATAAGTGTCTAAGTAACATCATTTTGTTTTCCGGACCGGAATAGACAATTCATTTCTATTTGTCTATTTGGACTTCTTACAAATACAAATTCCAAATTGCAGCAAAAATTTCCTTTATTCTTCCATCTCGGTTCCTAGGTAGGAAGCCCATAAATATGGAAGGGGGTTGGCTAAAATTTCATGTGATTCAGTAAGCAAAATATATATTCCATCATTGCCGAATCGATCCATATAGCTATGGCTCGATAAAGAGTTAGCTAATAATGGGATTTTTTCGATAAAAGGAAACTTCAGATTAAGATGCTCTGTGATGGAAATGAGGAAATGTTCACAATACCCGGACTTAGTCAGATACAATTGGAAGGATTTTCTAGGTTCATTAATCAGGGTTTGACCGAAGAGTTTCATCAATTTCCAAAAATTGAATATAGAGATCACGAAATTGAATTTCAATTATTTTTGGAGCGATATCAATTGGTAAAACCTTTGATAAACGAAAGAGATGCTGTGTATGAATTACTCACATATTCTTCTGAATTATATGTACCCGGAGGACTCATTTGGAAACCATCCATTTGGAAATCCAGTAAGAATATGCAAGAACAAACCGTGTTTATTGGAAACATCCCTCTAATGAATTCCCTGGGAACTTTTATAGTTAATGGAATTTATCGAATAGTGATCAATCAAATATTGCAAAGCCCGGGTATTTACTACCGTGCAGAATTGGACCAGAGGGGAAATCCTACTTATATAAGTACTATCATATCAGATTGGGGAGGAAGATCAGAATTAGAAATTGATAAAAAAGTACAGATATGGGCCCGTGTGAGTAGGAAACAAAAAATAGATATTCTACTTTTATTATCAGCTATGGGTTCGGACCTAAGCGAAATTCCAGATCATGTTTGTTACCCTGAAATTTTCTTGTCTCCTTCCATAAAAACAAAAAAGAAGTCAAAGGAAAAAAAGAAGGAAAAGAAGCATCAAAATGCCATTGTAGAATTTTATAAACAATTTGCTGGTGTGGACGGTAACCTAGTATTTTCTGAAACCGTATGTGAGGAATTACAAACGAAATTTTTTCAACAAAAATGTGAATTAGGAAGGATTGGTCGACGGAATATAAATAGAAGACTCAACCTTGATATACCTCAGAACAATACATTTTTGCTACCGCGAGATGTATTGGCTGCTGTCGATCATTTGATTAGAATGAAATTTGGAGTAGGTACACTTGACGATATGAATCATTTGAAAAATAAACGTATTCGCTCGGTAGCAGATCTGTTACAGGATCAATTTGGATTGGCTCTTGTTCGTTTAGAACACGCAGTTCGAGGAACTATATGTGAAGCAATCCGGCGGAATTTTAGACCTATTCCTAAACAATTGGTAACTTCCACTTTATTAACAAGCACTTATGAATCCTTTTTTACTCTACACCCTTTATCTCAAGTTGCGGATCAAACGAATCCATTGACACATATCGTTCATGGGCGAAAATTGAGTTATTTGGGTCCGGAAGGATTGACAGGACGAACTGCCAGTTTTCGTATGCGGGATATCCATCCTAGTTACTATGCACGTATTTGCCCAATTGACACGTCTGAGGGAATCAATGTTGGACTTATTGGATCTTTAGCTATTCATGCAAGGATTGGTCATTGGGGATCTATAGAGAGCCCTTTTTATGAAATATGTAAACGATCGAAAGAAGGACAGATGGTTTATTTATCACCAAGTAAAGATGAATATTATATGATAGCAACAGGAAATCCCTTGGCCTTGAATCGGGGCATTCAGGAGAAACAAGTTGTTCCAGCCCGATATCGTCAAGAATTCCTGACTACTGCATGGAAACAGATTCATTTTCGAAGCATTTTTCCTTTCCAATATTTTTCTATTGGAGCTTCCCTCATTCCTTTTATCGAACATAATGATGCAAATCGGGCTTTAATGAGCTCTAATATGCAACGTCAAGCGGTTCCCCTTTCTCGGTCCGAGAAGTGCATTGTTGGAACTGGGTTGGAAGGTCAAGTTGCCCTAGATTCAGGGGTTTCGGCTATAGCCGAAGACGCAGGAAAGATCATTTATACTGATACTCATAAGATGATTTTATCAAATCAAGGAAAGGCTCAAAGCATTCCATTAGTTATGTATCAACGTTCCGGCAAAAGTACTTGTATGCACCAAAAACCTCAGGTTCCACGGGGTCAATACATTAAAAAAGGGCAAATTTTAGCGAACGGCGCCGCTACCCTTGGAGGAGAACTTGCTTTGGGAAAAAATGTATTAATAGCTTATATGCCATGGGAAGGCTACAATTTTGAAGATGCAGTACTTATCAGTGAACGCTTAATATATGAGGATATTTACACTTCTTTTCATATACGAAAGTATGAAATTCAGATTTATATGACGAGTCAAGGTCCTGAAAGAATTACTAATGAAATACCTCATTTAGAGGATCATTTACTCCGCAATTTAGACAGAAATGGAATTGTGATGCTGGGTGCTTGGGTAGAAGAGGGTGATATTTTAGTAGGTAAATTAACGCCGCAGGTAACGAACGAATCCTCCTATACTCCGGAAGATCGATTATTACGGGCTATACTTGGCATTCAGGGATCCACTGCAAAAGAAAGTTCCCTCAAATTACCTATAGGCGGAAGGGGCCGAGTTATTGATGTGAGATGGATACAGAAAAAGGGAGCTTCCAGCGGTAATTCAGAAATTGAAATGATTTGTATATATATTTTACAAAAACGTCAAATCCAAGTGGGTGATAAAGTTGCTGGAAGACATGGGAATCAAGGTATTGTTTCCAGAGTCTTGCCTAAACAAGATATGCCCTATTTGCAAGACGGAACATCGGTTGATATGGTCTTCAACCCATTAGGAGTACCCTCGCGAATGAATGTGGGACAGATATTTGAATGCTCGCTCGGATTAGCAGGAGATCTTTTAAACAGACATTATAGAATAGCGCCTTTTGATGAGAGATACGAACAAGAGGCGTCAAGAAAACTAGTCTTTTCTGAATTATATGAGGCCAGTAAGCAAACAAAAAATCCATGGGTATTTGAGCCCGAGTATCCGGGAAAAAGCAGAATCTTTGACGGAAGAACAGGAGATCCTTTCGAACAACCTGTTCTAATAGGAAAGTCTTATATCCTGAAATTAATTCATCAAGTTGATGATAAAATTCATGGACGTTCCAGTGGACCTTACGCCCTTGTTACACAACAACCCCTTAAAGGAAGGGCCCAACGAGGAGGGCAACGAGTGGGAGAAATGGAAGTTTGGGCCTTAGAGGGATTCGGTGTTGCTCATATTTTACAAGAGATGCTTACTTATAAATCTGATCATATTAGAGCTCGCCAGGAAATAATAGGTACTACCATTTTTGGAGGAACAATACCTAATCCTGAGGATGTTCCAGAATCGTTTCGATTGCTAGTTCGAGAACTACGATCTTTAGCTCTAGAATTGAACCATTTCTTTGTATCTGAGAAGAGCTTCCAGATCCACAGGAAGGAAGTTTGATCGGAATGAATTGAATCAGAACTTCTATCTATTCTATGATCGATCGGTATAAACATCAGCAACTTCGAATTGGACTAGTCTCCCCTGAACAAATAAGTTCTTGGGCCAACAAAATTCTACCGAATGGAGAAGTTGTTGGAGAGGTGAAAAAACCTTACACTTTTCATTACAAGACCAATCAACCAGAAAAAGATGGCTTGTTTTGTGAAAGAATCTTTGGACCTATAAAAAGTGGAATTTGTGCGTGTGGAAATTATCGATCGATCGAAACTGAAAAGGAAGGCAGGGAATTCTGTGAACAATGCGGAGTCGAGTTTGTTGATTCTCGGATACGAAGATATCAAATGGGATACATTAAACTCGCGTGTCCAGTGGCTCATGTTTGGTATTTGAAACGTTTTCCTAGTTATATCGTGAATCTTTTAGATAAACCCCTTAACCAATTAGAAGACCTTGTATACTGCGATGTGTGACTTGATCTAATTTTTCATTTTACAGATTCGTGCAAACTGTCATCCCATTCAATCTGATTGGGGTGCCCTCATTCTGACATGTATCTTGGAAGGAGTAACATGAAGCTCAGGGTTTGGGCCTATTTCCTATTTCCAAATCAAATGAAAAAGGGGGAATGGATCTATGGTTGGTTCCAGAATGGATCAATATCAATAAAATAAGGGATAAATAGGAATTGCTAGATATACCTCGTGAAACAATCTTTTTTCTGGAATTTCGCCTTTTTTTTAAGTTTAAGGAGAATTTTCAAGTAAACAAATAAAATATGGCATGGTTACAGGAGTATATCCATCGCATATATGCTTCAAGGAACATACTAGTATAACCAGCGAGGAGAGTGAGATAAGAACCTAAAAGATCAAATGGAAGAATCTATAAACAAGTGAACATAGACAAGTAAATTCCTTACGAGTTCCAAAGTATTCTTTTCATAGGATTCATTATTCGAGGGGAAGTAGACTACTCAATCATTTCACATTTCATTTATGGCGTAATGGACTAGTAGATTCATAAAGTCAAACAAAAGTAAAACGAAATCCATATACCATATATATAACCATATATATATTTATTATAAATATGGGTCATATATGGCTTGGCCTCACTGGAAACTTGAGTAAAGAGTAGCTTTTTGTGGGGTTTTTCAAATCGAACAAAAAGGGAAAAAACGAATTTTTTTCTTTATTTGTTGTAACTACTTGAGCCGGATGAGAGGAAACTCTCACGTCCGATTTTTAAGGGGGGGATCCTATAGGAACCTATCCCAATTTTTCTTTTGCTAGGTCTATAACTAAAAAACCTACTTTCTTACGATTACAAGGTTTATTCCACGAAGATGAAATCCAATTATGGAAAGATGAGATCTGCTTTTTTTTTACTACCCGAAGCCTCGTCGAGATATTTCGAAATCGAGAAATCTCGACCGGAGCGGGTGCTATCAGAGAGCTGTTAGCCGATTCGGATTTGCGAATGATTATAGATGAATCATTGGTCGAGTGGGAGGAATTAGTAAAAAAGGAAGAATCTATACGTGGACAGAAAAAGGAAAGCATTCGACGAAGAAAGGATTTTTTGGTTAGGCGTATGGAATTAGCTAAACATTTGATTCGAACAAATGTAGAACCAGAATGGATGGTTTTATGTCTATTACCAGTTCTTCCCCCTGAGTTAAGACCCATGATCCAAATAGATGGGGGTAAACTAATGAGCTCCGATATGAATGAACTCTATAGAAGAGTGATTCGTCGGAATAATGCTCTTATTGATTTCTTAAGAGCTGATAGATTCACACCCGGGGAATTAGTAATGGGTCAGGAAAGACTATTACAAGAAGCCGTGGATGCACTTCTCGATAATGGGGCCCGCGGGCAATCAACAAAAGAAGGTCATAATAAAGTTTACAAGTCCTTTTCAGATATAATTGAAGGTAAAGAGGGAAGATTTCGTCATACTCTGCTTGGTAAACGAGTTGACTATTCGGGACGTTCCGTCATTGTCGTGGGTCCTTCGCTTTCATTCCATCAATGCGGATTACCTCGAGAAATAGCAATAGAACTTTTTCAGCCATTTGTGATTCGTGGTCTAATCAGACAACATGTTGCTTCCAATATAGGTCTTGCTAAAAGTCAAATTATAGAAAAAGAACCCATTGTATGGGAAATACTTCAAGAAGTTATGCAGGGGCACCCTGTATTGCTGAATAGAGCACCCACTCTGCATAGATTAGGAATACAGGCATTCCAACCTATTTTAGTAGAGGGACGTGCTATTTGGTTACATCCATTAGTTTGTAAGGGCTTTAATGCAGACTTTGATGGGGATCAAATGGCTGTTCACGTACCTTTATCCTTGGAAGCTCAAGCTGAGGCTCGTTTACTTATGTTTTCCCATATGAATCTATTATCTCCAGCTATGGGGGATCCCATTTGTGTACCAACTCAAGATATGCTCCTTGGGCTCTACGTATTAACAATCAAGAAAGGTCGAGGTATTTATACAAATAGGTATAATACATGGGGTTGCGAAAATTTGCAAGATCCAATAGCCGACAAAACTAATTATGAGTATAGGAAAGAAAAGGAACCCTCTTTTTCTAGTTCTTATGATGCGCTTGGGGCTTATCGTCGAAAACAAATCTATTTAGATAGTTCTTTGTGGCTCCGATGGCGATTAGATCAACGTGTCATTGGCGCAAAAGAAGTTCCTATTGAGATTCAATATGAATCCTTGGGTACCTATCATGAGATTTATGGGGATCATCTAATAGTAAACAGTCTAAAAAAAGAAATTTGTTGTATATATATTCGAAGTACTGTGGGCCCCATTTCTTTTTATCGAAAAATAGACGAAGCTATACAAGGATTTTGTCGGGGCCATTCATACGGCAGCTAAAACTAAAGAATTAGGCGATATCAGGTAAAGTTTCGGTCTCTTTGATGGAATAGGTATCCTAATTATGGAAATTTATAGGTGAATTCAAATCAATTTAGGGAAGGGAGTTTTCGAATCCAATCACTGACTCAAACCCACTGTCGAATTCTACTCAGCAGAACCCGGAGGTAGTACTTATGGCAGAACGAGCCAATCTGCTCTTTGACAATCAAGTGATGGATGGAGCTGCCATGAAACGACTTATTAGCAGATTCATAGATCATTTTGGAATGGCATATACATCACACATTCTAGATCAACTGAAAACTCTAGGGTTTCAACAAGCCACTGCTACATCTATTTCATTAGGAATTGATGATCTTCTAACACTACCTTCTAAGGGATGGTTAGTCCAAGATGCTGAACAACAAAGTTGGATTTTGGAGAAACATCATTATTATGGGAATGTGCATGCGGTAGAAAAATTACGTCAATCCATTGAGATATGGTATGCTACAAGTGAATATCTGAGACAAGAGATGAATCCTCATTTTCGAATGACCAATCCCTCTAATCCAGTCCATTTAATGTCCTTTTCAGGAGCTAGAGGAAATGTATCTCAGGTACACCAATTAGTTGGCATGAGAGGATTAATGTCGGACCCACAAGGACAAATGATTGATTTACCCATCCAAAGCAACTTTCGCGAGGGGCTTTCTTTAACAGAATATATAATTTCCTGTTATGGGGCTCGTAAAGGAGTTGTAGATACTGCTGTACGAACAGCCGATGCCGGATACCTCACGCGTAGACTTATTGAAGTCGTTCAACACGTTATTGTACGCAGAACGGATTGTGGTACTATCCGAGGTAGTTTCGTGAGCCCTCAAAAGGGAATGGACGAAAGAATTTTTATCCAAACATTAATGGGCCGCGTATTAGCAGACGATATATATATAGGTCCACGGTGCATTGCCGTTCGGAATCAAGATATTGGGATTGGACTTGTCAATCGATTCATAACTTTTCGAGTACAACCCATATATATTCGAACTCCTTTTACATGCAGAAGTACATCTTGGATCTGCCAACTATGTTATGGCCGGAGTCCTACCCATGGCGACCTGGTTGAGTTGGGAGAAGCCGTGGGTATTCTTGCGGGTCAATCCATCGGAGAACCAGGTACTCAACTAACACTAAGAACTTTTCATACCGGTGGAGTATTTACAGGAGGTACTGCTAAACACGTACGAGCTCCTTCTAACGGGAAAATCCAATTCAATGAGAATTTGGTTCATTCTACACGTACTCGTCACGGACATCCCGCTTTTCTATGTTCTAGAGGCCTGAATGTTACTATTGAAAGTCCGGATATTCTACATAATGTGAATATTCCACCAAACAGTTTGATTTTAGTTCAAAATGATCAATATGTAGAATCGGAACAAGTAATTGCTGAAATTCGTGCCGGAACACCTCCTTTGAAAGAATGGGTGCAAAAACATATTTATTCTGAATCGGAAGGAGAAATGCACTGGAATCAAAATGTCAATCATGTGCCTAAAGAGAGAATGAGTAATGTTCATCTATCATCAAAGACAAGTCATTTATGGATATTAGCTGTGAGTACGTGTAGATCCAATATAGTGTCTTTTTCGCTCCACAAGGATCAAGATCAAATCCATACTCATTTTTTTTCTATGGAAGAAAAATTTATCTCTCATTCTTCAACGGCTAAGAGTTTAATGCATCCATTGTCTAGTTCAGACTCTTCTGGTGAAAAAAAGAATGGGGTTCTTGATTATGATTATTCAAGATCTGATGAACTCATATCCGAGAGTCAGCGGAATTTCATATATCCTTCTATTTTCCAAGAAAACTATGATTTCCTGGGGAAGAGTCGAAGAAACAAATTCATAATTCCATTACAATATTATAATCAGGAGCGAAAGAAAGAATTCATACCTTCTTTTGATATTTCGATGGAAATACCCATAAATGGTATTTTACGTAGAAATACTATTTTTGCTTATTACGACGATCCCAGATACAGAACAACAAGCCATTCTAGTTCGAGAATCATCCAATATGATTTCATAAAGGTGGATCCCATCGGCAAAGAAGAAAAAGAGGATTCCATGGAGGACGGAAAAACAAAAGAATTTCATATGGAATATCAAATGGAAGTAGATCGATTTCTTCTCATTCCCGAAACAATCTATTTCTTCCCTAGATCCATGCCTATAATGGTCCGAAACAATAGTCTTATTGAGGTGGGTACACAAATCACTTTCTATACAAGAAGTCGAGTCAGCGGATTGGCGCGAGTGCAGAGAAAAGAAAAAGAGATTCAACTGACAATTTTTTCTGGGAATATTCATTTTCCTGCAGATAGAAAGACAGATAAGAAGATATTCAGGCACAGTAGCATTTTCATATCTGGAGGAAGAAGAAAAGAACATTTTAAGGAATCTAAACAGACGAAAAATGGAATCTATGTCCAAGGGATTACACTTACCAAGAACAAATATTTTCTTTTGGCTCGGCCCGTAGTGACATATCAAATAACCGATGGGATTCAGTTCCCAACATTCTTCCCACAAGATCCTCTGCAGGAAAGGGGTAACGTCCAACTGAGAATTGCCAATTATATCCTTTATGGAAATAATAAGCTAATTCCGGGATTCTATCCCAGAAGTCAATTCGTCCGGACTTGCTTAGTATTGAATTGGGACCAAGAGACAAATTCTTCTCTAGAAGAGGTTCATGCTTCCTTTGTTGAAATAAGAACAAAGGTTCTGATTCGCGATTTCATAAGAATGGAGTTGGGTCAACCCTCTATTTCATATCTTGTAAAAAGAAAAAGGAGGGGTGCGAGGGGTTCGGGATTTATTTGCTTAGATTGTAACAATATCAATCCTTTTTCTTCCAAGCCCAAGATTCGGCCACTTATTCAAGATCAGAAAACTCCTGGTATTGGTACGTTGTTGAATCGAAATCAGGAATGTCCATCTTTGAGAATTTTGTCATCATCCAACTGCTCTCGAATCGACGGTCCATCCCACGGTTTAAAATATCACAATGTGGCAAAAGAACCAAGTCAAAGGGATCTTACAATTTCCATTAGAAATTTGTTAGGCCCCTTAGGTATGAAAGTACCTAAAATCACAAATTTTTATTTCTCTTACTACCATTTAATAACTAATAATCCGATATTATTAAAATTAAAGAAAGATTTACTACTTAATGTTAATGACAATTTTCAACAAACCTTTCAAGCCCTTCCATATTGTTTCATGGACGAAAATAGGAGGATTTATCATCCCGATCCATGCAGTGATATCATTTTGAATCCCTTGGATTTGAATTGGTACTTTCTATATCGTGATGATTGCGATAAATCATCCCCAATCATTATCCTTGGTCAGTTTCTTTGTGAAAATTTATGTTTATTCAAATACGGATTACAAATCGAATCTGGTCAAGTTTTCATTGTTTATATGGATTCTTTAGTAATCAGATCTGCAAAACCTTATTTGGTCACTCCAGGAACAACGGTTCATGGTCATTATGGGCAAATCCTTTACGGAGGGGATACATTAGTTACTTTTCTATATGGAAAATCCCGATCTGGTGACATAACGCAGGGTCTTCCAAAAGTGGAACGGGTCTTAGAAGGATATTCTATACCCATGAACCTCGAAAGAAGGGTTCAACGTTGGAATAAGCATATCCCAAGCATTCTCGGGATTTCTTGGGGATTATTGGTTGGTGCTGAACTCACCATAGCCCAAAGCCGTATCTCTTTGGTTAATGAGATCCAAGAGGTTTATCGATCGCAGGGAGTACAGATTCATAATAGACATATAGAGATGATTGTGCGTCAAGTCACATCCAAAGTGTTGGTTTCAGAAAAAGATGGAGATGGAATGTCTCATGTTTTTTCACCAGGAGAATTAATAGGGTTGTTGCGAGCAGAACGAGCGGGGCGCGCTCTGGCTACAACAATCTGTTATCGAGCAATCTTATTAGGAATGACTAGGACATCCTTGAATACTCAAAGTTTTATATCCGAAGCTAGCTTTCAAGAAACTGCTCGAATTTTAGCCAAAGCTGCTATACGAGGTCGTATTGATTGGTTGAAAGGTCTTAAAGAAAACATTGTTCTGGGGGGGATTATACCCGCCGGTACCGGATTCCAAAAATTAGTACACAGTTCAAAGCAACAAAGGAACACTCCGCTGGAAATCAAAAATAGGAATTTATTCAAGGGAAGGATGAGAGATATTTTATTCCATTATTAGGGAATGAGTTTGTTCCTGTGTAAAAAAAAGGAATCTCTATGATACATCAGAACTCTTATTTACNACAATGGAATGCTTCCTGAGAAGAGATTCATTCTTTGAATTCCATTAGGATTGTTTAGATTTTTTATTTGGTAATAAAGATTCTAACGAATTCATGAAATTCTAACAAAGAAAAAAGAAGAATGAATGGTTTGAATCGTATATCAGCGGTCAATCCTGGGTAAAAGGTTCCGTCGGAACATTTATTTATTTAAGCCTACCTCGTTTCTTTGTTTTTTTTTTTCTAAAAAAGCAAACCACCGAGAGGAAGTGTCAGGGACAATGAAGAAAAAATATTGGAACATCCATTTGAAAGAAATGCTGAAAGCAGGAGTCCATTTTGGTCATCGTATTGAGAAATGGAATCCTAAGATGGCACCTTATATTTCTGCAAAGCGTAAAGGTATTCATATTACAAATCTTGTGAAAACCACTCGTTTTTTATCCGAAGCTTGTCATTTAGTTTTTAATGCAGCAAGGAGAAGAAAACATGTTTTAATCGTTGGTACCAAAAAGAGAGCGGCTGACTTAGTAGCATCAGCTGCAATAAGGGCTCGGTGTCATTATGTTAATAAAAAATGGCTTGGTGGTATGTTAACGAATTGGTCTACTACAGAAACAAAACTTCGTAAATTCAGAGATTTAAGAGCAAAACAAAAGATGGGTCAATTCGACCATCTCCCAAAAAGAGATGTAGCAATCTTGAAGAGACAATTGTCGACTCTACAAAAATATCTGGGTGGAATCAAATATATGACGAGATTACCTGATATTGTAATCATCCTTGATCAAAAAAAAGAATATAAAGCTCTTCACGAATGTATTATTTTGGGGATTCCGACAATTTGTTTAATCGATACAAATTGTGACCCCGATCTTGCGGATTTTTCGATTCCAGCCAATGATGACGCTATAGCTTCAATACGATGGATTTTGAATCAATTAGTGTTCGCTATTTATAAAGGCCGTTCTAGCTATATAAAAAGTCGTTCATTATCATTATTATGAATAATAAATATAAGTCAATTTCCTTGAGGACTTGGTAGATTTCTTAGTGATTTTGCCCTTATTTCATCGAAGGAAGAAACAGTACTGGGTATATGATGTCCTTCTTGGGTATCCTAAATATACCATATATTCGGAAAGGAAAATAGGCGAGTTGAGAAATAGATGAAAGGCTTGAATCAAAATCATTTTTTTGAAGTTCGATTTATGACAGAGCACAATATGAATGTTATACCATGTTCCATTCACACACTCATAGGATTTTACGATATATCGGGTGTAGAAGTAGGCCAACATTTATATTGGCAAATAGGGGGTTTACAAGTACATGCTCAAGTACTTATCACTTCCTGGGTCGTAATTGCTATTTTATTGGGTTCGGTCACCGTAGCTGTTCGGAATCCACAAACCATTCCGACTAACGGCCAAAATTTCTTCGAATATGTCCTTGAGTTCATTCGGGACTTAAGCAAGACGCAGATTGGGGAAGAATATGGTCCTTGGGTTCCCTTTATTGGAACTATGTTCCTATTTATTTTTGTTTCAAATTGGTCAGGTGCTCTTTTCCCTTGGAAACTGATAGAGTTACCTCACGGGGAGTTAGCTGCGCCGACGAATGATATAAATACTACTGTTGCTTTAGCTTTACTCACGTCAGTGGCATATTTCTACGCGGGCCTTAGCAAAAAAGGATTGAGTTATTTCAAGAAATATATTCAACCAACCCCAATCCTTTTACCAATTAACATTTTAGAAGATTTCACAAAACCCTTATCGCTGAGTTTTCGACTTTTTGGAAATATATTAGCTGATGAATTAGTAGTTGTTGTTCTTGTTTCTTTAGTACCTTCGGTAGTTCCTATACCCGTCATGTTTCTTGGATTATTTACAAGTGGTATTCAAGCTCTAATTTTTGCAACTTTAGCTGCGGCTTATATAGGTGAATCCATGGAAGGTCATCATTGACTAGTTTTCGAAATCGTTTTTTGATTTTGTGAAGCTTATCCCAATTCATATGTAGTTCATCACTATAATTATAATAAATTTGGTTGGTGAATAGAAACATAATAGATCCAAATATGGATATTATGGATGTATATATGATCTAAAGCTGTGGTAGGAAAGATGTACGGCCATATTATGGAATTGGCAAAAAAATCTTAGGAAAAAGATATCCAAATAAAAGTATCTTTTTCCTAAGATTTGGGTTCCTTTATTGTTACCTGATATTGGATTCCTAGTTGTTTTGCTTGGTCAATTTCCAGATTCGAATTAGAAATTAGAATAAGAATTGGTATCTTCTCGGGTTTCGACGTGCTACTCATATTATATTCAATTCAAAAAAGAATAGAAAGAATAGATTAAACTGGAATACCTTATTTATAGATAAAGTATTTGATTTTTTGATTTATAGACAAATAATTATTTATAAATAATTAATTCTATCTCCCGCGTATGTTTCGAAGAAGGATTCGAGCATTTTAGATTCCATGCGGAAATAGGAATGGTTTACGGTATAGGAGAAACAAACGTATATGTGATATTGGATATTCACTAGTTATATGACATACTTTTCTAGGGGATTGCATTTCGATTTGGATAAAAGCCCTTTTCGATTATTTCGTCTGTGTTCTTGAATAAGTGGAGCAATTCAAGGGCATAGAATGAGAGAAGAAGTTTTGAAAAAAAATGCAATAACTGGAAGTATATTCATATAGAAAAATTCCATGTAACTAAAAATAAGATATCGAGATAGTTTGAATGATTCAATAAGATTCTGAGTTCTTGGGGTTTTAGTTACTTCTACCAAATAGAATTTATTTATTTTAGTAATCCAAAAAAGTAAGAAAAAAGTAAGAATTCATTAGTGAATTGTATCATTAACCATTTCCTTTTTTTGTTGCGAGGGACTTAGTTTACTATGAATCCACTGATTTCTGCCGCTTCCGTTATTGCTGCTGGATTAGCTGTAGGGCTTGCTTCTATTGGACCTGGAGTTGGACAGGGTACTGCTGCAGGACAAGCTGTAGAGGGTATTGCAAGACAACCAGAAGCAGAAGGTAAAATACGAGGTACTTTATTACTAAGTTTGGCTTTTATGGAAGCTTTAACAATTTATGGATTGGTTGTGGCATTAGCACTTTTATTTGCAAATCCGTTTGTTTAATACTAGAAATCAGAAAAAAAAGTATGTTATGTACTTTTTTTTCTGATTTTAGGAACTTAGACTTGTCGTTTGGTTCTTCAAATTAGATCAACGCATGACCGTTACAATTACTTATTTGTTGTACTTATTTGTTGAAATCCTCGAGAAGGGCTGATTGGAGGATGAGGGATTACAGGACCCGCTCGCTTTATTCCCATTCTTAATACAATACAGGAAATCCTTTTTATTTTTAGAAAAGATTCCAACAAAATACAATATTGGACAATTGACGTAAGACCTGCGATCTAACCCCAAAAGATACTTATATTGATTGGTCGAAACAAAACAATCAGAAAATCAAGCAAATCAGAAAAAAAAGAGGTCGAAGTGATACAAAAAGCACTCTATTTTTTATTAGTCCTATCTAATCTATAAGAGGAGAACATATGAAAAATCTAAGCGATTCCTTTCTTTCCTTGGTGGACTATTGGCCGTCTGCCGGGAGTTTTGGGTTTAATACCAATATTTTAGCAACCAATCCAATAAATCTAAGCGTAGTGCTTGGTGTGTTGATTTTTTTTGGAAAGGGAGTGTGTGCGAGTTGTGTATTTCAAGAGTAAGTTGGATCCAACCAACTGTACTTTCTTTTTTATCTTATATGTTATTTCTTTTATTTATAATGGGTTATAATTGGATATAATTTGGATTGATTTGGATTGATCCAAGATTTTCAAGTATAATTGACATATCATTTCGAAAAAGAAGGAAGAATGTAATATAGAGAAATAGCAAAGAAAGGTGCAGATCCCGACGAATGACTTATGAATAACTGAATAAATCATATGTAAGAACCATAGCATTTCGTAATTTATTGGTAAATTCACTTTGATTCTCTATCCACCAATAATTGGGGTCTGTGAACATGGTTAAAGCTAAACTGTTTGAAGTCCAGGTATAACAGGGTACTCTTTCTACCACTATGTGAGTATAAAAAGGGGCTTCAAATTTCAATAAAAAAGGAATCGTTGGGAATGTATCCGATATAAAACACTCATATGGATATGAACCATTTCCTGCAAGAAAAGGAAGGAGGACACTTTGGCCCTTTTTGATATAATGCTGAACGGACAACCTATGTATAAAATAAGAATTTTTGGATTTGGATAAATAATCAATAAATCAAAAAAAGAAGAAAAAACAGAAAACAAATAAAGAAACAACTTTACTGACGATTTCAGAACGCTTGTCTGGTCAGAAGAGTTCTCCCAATATTCTGGTCTTGTATAAGTTTCGATATAAAAATACAAACAGAAAAGAGAGAACAGGTTCATTCTATGAAAAATAGATATGGGAATGCCCATAAATTCCATAGTAGAGCGTGAGAGCCGAATGAATCGAAAGATTCATGTTTGGTTCGGGAGGAGATTATGTAAGTTGTGAAATTAATGGTAATACAATCTACTTTCATTAACTGGTTTATTAGATAATCGAAAACAGAGGATTTTAAGTACGATTCGAAATTCAGAAGAATTACGTAGAAGTGCTGTTGAAGAGCTCGAAAAAGCTCGAGATCGTTTACGTAAAGTGGAAAGAGAAGCAGATGAGTATCGCGTGAATGGATATTCTGAGATAGAACGAGAAAAAGCAAATTTGATTCATGCTACTTCTGATAGTTTGGAACAATTAGAAAGTTCCAAAAATGAAACCCTTCGTTTTGAACAACAAAGAGCCATTAATCAGGTTCGACAACGGGTTTTTCAACAAGCTTTAGAGAGGGCTATGGAAACTCTAACCCATTGTTTAAATAGTGAAAGTGAATTACATTTTCGTACCATTAGTGCTAACATTGGTATCCTAGGGACTATGGAAGAAATAACTAATTAGCCCTTTCCTTCTTTATATTTTCGTTTCGAGTTCTGGTGCTATTTTTTTCTCTGCTTCCGAAAAAGAAAAAATTACAAGATATTAATGGGAACCATTCGAGCCGACGAAATTAGGAATATTATTCGTGAACGTATTGAACAATATAATAGAGAAGTAAAGGTCGTGAATACCGGTACCGTACTTCAAGTGGGTGATGGCATTGCTCGTATTCATGGTCTTGATGAAGTAATGGCGGGTGAATTAGTAGAATTTGAAGATGGTACAGCCGGTATTGCTCTGAATCTGGAATCAGATAATGTTGGTGTTGTATTAATGGGGAATGGTTTGATGATACAGGAAAGAAGTTCTGTAAAAGCAACGGGAAAAATTGCTCAGATACCGGTGAGTGAGGCTTATTTGGGCCGTGTTGTCAATGCTTTAGCTCAATCCATTGATGGTAGAGGTGAAATTCCAGCTTCTGAATCTCGCTTAATTGAATCCCCCGCTCCAGGTATTATTTCGAGACGTTCCGTATATGAACCTCTTCAAACGGGTCTGATTGCTATTGATTCGATGATTCCTATAGGGCGCGGTCAGCGAGAATTAATTATTGGGGACAGGCAGACTGGTAAAACGGCAGTAGCAACGGATACGATTCTCAATCAAAAAGGGCAGAATGTCATATGTGTTTATGTAGCTATCGGTCAAAGAGCATCTTCCGTGGCTCAGGTCGTGACGACTTTACAGGAACGGGGGGCCATGGAATACACAATTGTGGTAGCCGAAATGGCGAATTCGCCTGCTTCATTACAATATCTCGCCCCTTATACAGGAGCGGCTCTGGCTGAATATTTTATGTACTGTGAACGACATACTTTAATAATCTATGACGATCTATCCAAACAGGCACAAGCTTATCGTCAAATGTCTCTTCTATTAAGAAGACCCCCTGGACGTGAAGCTTATCCGGGAGATGTATTTTATTTGCATTCACGCCTTTTAGAAAGAGCTGCTAAATTAAGTTCTAAGTTAGGTGAAGGAAGTATGACCGCTTTACCGATAGTGGAGACGCAATCCGGAGACGTTTCAGCTTATATTCCTACTAATGTCATTTCCATTACAGACGGACAAATCTTCCTATCTGCTGATCTATTCAATGCCGGAATACGACCTGCTATTAATGTAGGTATTTCTGTCTCCAGAGTTGGATCTGCAGCTCAAATTAAAGCCATGAAACAAGTAGCCGGCAAATTAAAATTGGAATTAGCTCAATTCACAGAGTTAGAAGCCTTTGCACAATTCTCTTCTGATCTGGATAAAGCTACTCAGAATCAATTGGCAAGAGGTCGACGGTTGCGTGAGTTGCTTAAACAATCCCAAGCAAATCCTCTTACGGTCGACGAACAAATAGCTACTATTTACACCGGAACAAATGGATATCTTGATTCGTTAGAAATTGAACAGGTAAAGAGCTTTCTGACTAAGTTACGTACCTATTTAAAAGAGAAGAAACCTCAATTCCAAGAAATTATATCTTCTACTAAAACATTCACAGTGGAAGCAGAAGCAATTTTGAAAGAAGCGATTCAAGAACGGATGGAAACCTTTGTACTTCAGGAAGAAACATAAATTTTTCGTTTCTTCTTTTCACATTTTCTTTTGTAGTAAAATATAAAATAAAAGAATTCTTATTGATGAATTTGATGAATGTCTTTGATTAAAGATGATTTTTAGTATAGAAAGAAAAAAGTATAGAAAGAAAAAAAATAGATGGAAAGAAATTGCGTCCAATAGGATTTGAACCTATACCAAAGATTTAGAAGACCTCTGTCCTATCCATTAGACAATGGACGTCTTTTCCTTTTTGTTTTTCTTATTTTCTTTTCTTCTTTTTGAGTTAGAAAAAATTGGATTCTATGGAAAATGTTTTGGAAAACAAAGAAAGAAGGATATATATATATTTATATATTCAAATCCATGATGCATTTTTAAAAAATTTCTAAAATTAAAAAAAGGGGATAAGCAAGTGATTGATATGGAGCGGGTAGCGGGAATCGAACCCGCATCGTTAGCTTGGAAGGCTAGGGGTTATAGTCGACGTTGGCTGATCCTTTTTGACGTCTCTAATTCAAAACCGAACATGAAATTTTGATTTCATTCGGCTCCTTTATGGAAATTTGATGTATTTCCGTATCTAAGCATAAAGGCAGAAAAAGGTTATGCTCTAGAAAAGGGGAAGTCATCGTAAATCGGAAAACATATTTAGATCCACAACATCTATGTTAGCTTTTCTGATTCGCTTTCTAGATGATCCTTACTAGAAAGAGAAGATTCTTTCTATCCATCCAATCTTTCTAATTACTTCGTTCCCTATTTCTACTTATGTAATCCTGAGGAAAAGCGTTTGATTTCTCCCGAGCGGAAACCATACGTGAATGACTCTAGTAAACCAAAGTTATCCTTTTATAGCTCTTTGGCTCCCATTTCCCTTTTTATGTTATGAGTTCTAAGACAAAAACGGAAGATTTAGTTACGATTAGAAATTTTTTATCTTTATCCATGGATTTTTTACTCATATTGATTTCATTCGAATAATGGAATCCATTTCAAAAAATTATGCTTCACAATTTGATATATTTTGGTTTTTTTAGTTTTTTACTAAGATAACCTTGGATACAAATCACGAGAACCTCGATTTTTCCTCCAATGTGGCATTGAAAGGGAGGAAAAGGATGAAATCCTTTTAAGAAATAAAGTTTTGGATCAGAATATTAGCAAAATGGTAAGACCCTTTAACTTTTTAAGTTGTTAATAGAACGAATCACACTTTTACCACTAAACTATACCCGCTACAATTTCATTATTGTATATTCATGGGTCTTTTGTCAAACATTTGTCAAACAAAAGAATAAGACATAAAATCAAGATCGTACCAGAATGATCAACGTTTGAGTGTTGATGCTTATTTTCCATTGCGAGATTACTTGAATCAAAATCAATATAGTATAGTTAGGGTTTGCTTCAATAACATAAAATAGCATAGAAATTACACCTTTTTTTATTCGCAGTTCCGATTATTAAGAGCTTCGGGGCATTGAAGTTGGATTATAAGAATGAGTTCAGAATCCGGAACGGAGTTCTCTTTTGTTTTCAACTAGTACATGTTATGACTTAGGTTTCAAGTTTGAAAACAAAGTTTATTCTTGAATGGAACAAGTAAATCAATCAAGTGATAATGATGATCATTATCCAATGAATTCTCATTTATTAATTTATTATATGATTATGTCCTATCTATTTATAGATATATCTACCTATATTCTATCTATTTATAGATATCTCTATCTATAATATCTCTATCTATAATAATCTCTATCTATAATAGAATAGAAAAATAAATGGATTCATTTCTTCTTGATTCTTTTATTGTATTGGACTGAGATTGAGTATTTTGAATTATGGGTTGATTTCCTTTTTCTTTTGACTCCAGTTATATTCCATTTTTTATTGTGGTCTCCTTGTTGTAGTCTTGTTCGTTAAAGTAAATCAAAGAAAAATTCAAAATTTTATGGAAATAGAAATGGGGTTTGTTCTTACTTCAATAACAATATGGAGTTCCAACCCTATGAACTCCTTGATTTATCAATGAGTTATTGGAACAAAAAAAGGCCCAGCTAGTATCTAACCAGCCAGGCCCGGGGAAGAAATAAAGAACTTTTCGTACAAAATCAAAGACGTAAGATGCTTTTTTATCTCTATTAGTATATTGGGTTCAAATCGTTCGTTATTATTATCGAAAAGGAATTGCTAATCCAATTTGTATATGTCTTTATAGAATGATATATTGTTTTTTGGTTAGAATAGAATTCTAAAAGGACTCGAATATTCGTCATAAATGAAGGATGGTAAAAGTTTTTTATCCATCTTTACTTCCTGCGTTATATCAATTATTTCCTATTTTTAAATAGGGAGAGATGGCTGAGTGGACTAAAGCGTCGGATTGCTAATCCGTTGTACGAGTGATTCGTACCGAGGGTTCGAATCCCTTTCTCTCCTCTCCCTTTGATCACTTGNAGACTTTCTATTTTCATTTGTGGTTCTAGTTCTTTTTTTTGTTATATTTTTACAAATAGAAATTTATATAAATAAGAATAAGTGAAGGAAAATATAAATATCTCTTTTTTTAGTCTTCACGTCCACCAGGATTACGCCCTGGATCATTAGACAAGAATCCAAAAATGAAAAGGGAAACAAAGAATATTACGACTGTATAAACAAAGAATTTCAGAGTAAGCATTACGGAACCTCCAAGATCATTTTTTTGCAAAAGGGAATAGATTCTTCAGTTTTATACTGCATGTTTTGACAGGATACCAAAAACAGAAAAGGATTTCTCAAAGAAAATATTGGATTTTAGTGTTCACAAATTTGTCATAAGATTCTTATTTTTTCGTTACAAGAATTTTCTTGTCATATTGACAATTAGATATTGCGTGGGAATTCAAATTCAATGGGGTTCTTCCTAATTTGAAAGTGGAACTAGTGAATTAGCGGATCCAAATCAAATTAAGTACTAAGGTTATTCAATATATAAGAATTAAGAATTTCCATTTTTGGAATCGAAACTTCATGATGTAAGACCTATCCTCTGATCTTATCAATTCTTAGAATCTTTTTTTATCAACTAAATCAGGAATTCTTTTAGGCGGTCCAAATTTCATCGAAAACTGACGACTGCTTGCCAAACAAAAGCTAGAAGAAAAAAGAATAGAGGTATTACCGGCATAACATCTACAATTGGCTGGAAAATGGCATAAGCCTCAGGCAATTTGGCGAAAAGAAAACTACTCGAATGAGGGACAGAGGAAAGACAGATACAGATGAAACTAAAGATATTAAGCATAAGAAATAATTTTTGCAGATAATTTTTTTATTGAGTTATTGATATAAGGAAAGGAGAAAGTGAAGAAACAGGAAAGACCAAAAAGACTTCGTTTTCTTTTCATTCTCTCCAATTCAGAATCCTTCCATTTTCAGACAAAAATACAAGGAATTATACTTTCATACAATATCTTAATTGATTTATATGGAATTATCAATGAATTTATTTGGATTCTATATCTACATGTGTCTAATTTCGACAACAAAACTAAGAACCAAAAACAAAAACCTATATCAATCCCATATCAATTCAAAAATAAAGAATATAAAAGTTCATAAAGGTAATTATAGTTCATTAGTAAATTCTCATTTATGAATGAATCACAATCCCTGCCAAACAATTTCTGGAAGGTATATATTAGGTTGCTGTTCTTTATTGATATTGATGCATATTCTATATATACTATCTATACGGATTGGCAACTACTAATTAGAATTGATAAGATTAGAATTGATAAGAGGGAAGCTCTAATTAGACATTAGACATATAACTAGTTAGACATATAATTACTAGTTAGACATATAATTAGTTAGACATATAATTAGTTAGACATATGATATGAATATGCCTAATTATATGTAATTAAGAAGTAAGATAAACAATAAAAAATCGTTGATTATGAAATAGTCTCTTACTCTTAGATCTTAGAACTTTTTGACCCCAATTTTATTTTCCCTTATTCATATCAGATCAAGTCCCTAATTGACGAAGGGCCCATCTTTACTAATACTAAAATCATATAAGTGTGGATTAGTGAAATATCCAATCTAAATGGAAATGGGGCGTGGCCAAGTGGTAAGGCAACGGGTTTTGGTCCTGTTATTCGAAGGTTCGAATCCTTCCGTCCCAGATGGATTCGAATGAACTTAAAAAATTGGGCCGTATTGTATCCAATATGAAAATCAAAGAAAATCTGAAAGAAAACAATCTTTCGTTCTTAACTCTTAATTCTTATTTCTAATTCTTTCTTCTGAAAATCCTTTCTTTCATTTGGTTTCTCGCAAACGGAATTCCGTGTCAAATGTGGGCGGTATGTCTATGCTAATATCTTTTTCTATGATATGTATATGGCAATAGTTTGATGAATTGGCAGTATAGTATGTAGTATTCAGCGGATATCTGTACTTATATTCCTATTGAAGTTAGTGATTTCTTAGTATTTGATGTCTCATATCCATAATGTTATTACATGATCATGATCTATGTTGTGTCGAAATTCAAAGGAAATACTATATTCTATCTTTTCTAAAGAGACTAAAGTCAACAGGGCAGGGTCCATTTTTCCTGTCTATTCTATGTGATAAATCTACTCGAGAGTCATTGTAATTGAGTACTCATTCCATTACTACTCTGAAAGCCCCTAAAAAAGGATTCAAGATAGTAAGAAAAACAAACGAGGTCCGTTTTTGGGACTATTATAGAATCCTATAAAATAAAACTTCCATAAGAGGATTTCTTTTTGTTTTGTTGGTTTTTTAACTTAACTATAATTCACAATACTGATAGAACTTGTATGGGTACGAGTTTATTAGCAAATTTACAGAATTTACAGAAGGCATAAAATTCATTATCTATTTGTGTGGGAATCCTATGATTTTGTAGGGATCTGAGTCAAAAAAACGGGGTCTGATGCATAATAGATACATTTTTCCTTTGTCAAAATTTTTCTTTTGTATCTGGTTCCAAAGAGGAATTGGAATTTATTGTAGAATGGAGTGCGGTAGAAGGAATTTCATTCCATGAAAACAAATGAAATCCATGGATGAAAAAATCCTTGAACCTGAAGAAAGGAACAACCTGTATAAAATATAAAATGAAGTCTATAATCATATCTATTATGTGTTTATGATCATATCTATTATGTGTTTATGTGTTGGCATTCTTCAATTTTTTGTAATAAATGCGATGCGGCCAATAGACAATAGAAGACAATAGAAGACAATAGAAAGGATCCATCCATATCCGTTCCATATCCACCCATTCCATATCCATATAACATCATATCCATATAATATATTATAATATATATCCATATAATATATATATATATTATATAAAAATATAAAATATAAATTAGATAAACAATCTATATAATATACATACACAATCGCGACATACACAATCGCGAGCTGTGATAATGATTTATATGATGAATAAATCATACTTTCTGGGATATGATTATGATTTATTCTTTAGCAATCTCACATCTGATAACGCGATTCTTTCATTTTCCACAAAGAATTTTTTTCCAATTCATGACTAATTTATTATACCTCCTTGACAACCGAAGAAATGTAAAAAGTCCATCTTATTCTTATTAGGAAAAGAAACTTTGGTCCCTTCTTTTCTTTGCCATTTTTGGATTATTCTATTTATACACAAAAAGAGAAAACCAAACTTATAACTTATTATGTACCAATTGAACCAATGACTATTCGTGATTTCATATTAAATCTATTCCGCAAAATGTTATGGTAAAACTTCGTTTGAAACGATGTGGTAGAAAGCAACGTGTGACTTGAAGGACACCACCGTATATGGATTCTGACATCCATCATTTTCTATAGGAATGAAAATGCTCTTGGCTCGACATCGTTTGTTCTGTCTCGCAGTACATGAATTCATTTGTTTTCGCTTGTAAGTAAATAGTACATGATGAAGCTCGAGCAAAAGGTATTGATTTTTTTCTCATTCTCAAGAGAAGGGATCTAGGGTTAGTGCCAATCAATAAGTTGGAACAGCTTTGTAAATATGTTTTCTATTTTTCTATATAGAAAATAGAAATCAAAAAATGAAAACTCTAACAAAGTGGAAATGAAAAAGTCCAATTTGTCGGGAGCAAAATTAGTGAAATTTTTTGATCAAAAGTGTATCATAAAGTAATCTCCATCCTTCCTATAATCTTCCCATAAAAAGAAAAAAGGGGCAAAAAAAGGTATGTTAAAAAAAGGTATGTTGCTGCCTTTTTGAAAGGAGTAAAGATCGCCGAAGTCATGTGTAAACCCAATGATTCAAGAAAAAAAGGATAAAAGGTTCCGGAACAAGGAAAGGCCCTTTTCCACTCTCTTACCAATTAGATCAGGATGAAGAATCTCAATGGATTGGAGATGAGACAAACGAAAGGGGTTAGAGACAACTCAATTAAATAAATGCCTAAGGATTTGTCTTTCAGAGTTATACAACTTGAGTTATGAGTACGAATGATATCTTTTTGTTCCTTTTTGTTCCATAACATAAAAAAAGATGGGAATCATAGATCGTCTAATTGATGATTTTATGGATTCATTTACTATTTGCAATTCAATTATTTCACTCACACTAAATAAACACTAAATTATAAATTAATAAATTAAATAAAAAATAATATATAATATAAATAATATATAAAACAATACATATATATAATATATGTATATACATAGTAAATGTAAATCTATATATTGTATATAATATATAATTTGTATTTTGTATGTATATAATAATGTATATGTTATTTATTATATGTTATTTATTATATATTATATGTTAGTTATAGTATATATATATATATATAAGTATAAGAATAATAAATGATATATATATAATATAAGATATATATGAGGATCTATATAAAAATCTATATAAAATAAAAATCTATATAAAACTATATAAAAATAAAACTATATAAAATAGATTTGAAATAAAACTATATAAAATATATATAAAATAGATTTGAATTGAACACATAAATTAGAAGAATCCATATACATAAATACAAATTAGATATTCATAATATATACATCTTTTTTCATATATTATACATACAAATATACAAAACAAAAAAATATAAATAAGGAACAAATATAAAAAGGAATTCAAATCATTCTTTCTTGAGCCGTATGAGGAAAAAACCTCTTATACGTTTCTACGGGGGGCATTGCATTGTTTATCAATATCTATCCCAATGAGCCATCTATCGAATTGTTGCAATTGATGCTCGATCCCGAAGAGAAGGACGAGCTCTTCGGAAAGTGGGTTTTTACGATCCGATAAAGAAGCAAACTTATTTAAATGTTCCTGCTGTTCTATATTTTCTTGAAAAGGGGGCTCAACCCACCGAAACTGTTCACGATCTTTTGAAGAAGGCAGAAATCTTTAAGGAAATTTAAAAAACAAAGTGAACTAAAGTAAAAGTTAAAAAAAAAAGAAGAACAAGTGAATTGGGGTCGGGTTATGAGTCTTCAGTTTTGTAGAATGTCTTACTTAGCTTAGTATTTTCCCTCTTTCTTGCTTTGCTCTATCCAGACTCATGGATTTTTTTCTTCTTCTTGTTCTTGTAGGAATTTATGGGAAAGAAGGTTTTCATTCTATTTATTTGTTATTTGTTCTTCATTCATAGACCCCTTCTTCTTTAAAGTGATTCTTTCTTTTACCTACATTACATTTCAAATTTCTGTTGATTTTATGTTGTGCCAATCCAACCCTAAACCTTTTTCTTTTGATTTCTTTCGTCTTTTTTGTTTTCTCTGTATTCAATTCATATTGACAATAATGTATTGAACAAATAGAATTCGATCGTGGATCAATAGAATCATAGATCCATTTCTGTCCGGTTGGTTTTTGACTTCATTTAAGTGGTAGATTGACTAGAATGAAATGAAAAGAAATACATTTTTGAATTGATACAATCCATTCCGATATTTTTATTTATCTGTTCTGTTCTCATTGGATTTGTCCCTTTTTTAGTGTTATTTATCTTATCTAATCTAATTTATCTAATCTAATGGAATGGATTTTCAAATCTTGTTTGAATTTGTTCTTAGACCTGTCCTCTTTCCATGTTTTTTGCCAGGATTGCACACTTCATTTCTTTGTATTTTTATTTGGATCATATGTTGAATTGTATTCACATATTTTTTTGGGTTGCTAACTCAATGGTAGAGTACTCGGCTTTTAAGTGCGGCTATGATCTTTTACACATTTTGATGAACCAAGAAATTCGTCTAGACTTTTGGTAGAGTCTATAAGACCACGACTGATTCTGAAAGGTAATGAATGGAAAAAATAGCATGTCGTATTCATTTTTAATGGAGAATTTGGAAGATAGATCTGATTGGTACAAAAATCTCGCTTTGATTCTTGGGGAATCCATTTGATTTTTCCATTTCTTTGGTCGAGTAAATAAATGGATAGAGTATTAGGCTCCAATTCCAGGGAAACAAAAAGGAAGGGGCTTGTGTTCTTCATTGGAATGATTACCCGATCTAATTAGATGTTAAAAATAGATTAGTGCCTAATGCGGGAAAGGGTTCTTCTGCGAGAAGATTGTCCATTTTTGGAATCCTCACTATTTTTTTCATTATCATTATAGAGTGAAGACAGGTGTGTATAAGAAACAGCATATTGATAAAAGGAATCCAAAGTCAAAAGAGCGATTAGGCTGCAAAAATAAAGGATTCTTTGCTTTCTCTTTTTAAATGTAAATGTTTGTGGGTCGAACCCTTTGGGTGGAAAGAGAGAAAAAGATCCGTTGACTGGATTATTTGTTTCCAGGGTATCTCTTTTTTGATTACTATGTACTTCATTTCTTAATTTCTTATTTTATTTTAGATATACCTTGTTTTGACCATCTCGCACTATGTATCATTTGATCACTCAAGAAAGACTTTTTGCTCTGGCTTAAGTTAAGTATGTATTATTTGAAATGGAAAAATTCCAAAGAGATTTCGAAAAAAATAGATATGTGCAACAACACTTCCTATATCCGCTTTTCTTTCAGGAATATATTTATGTACTTGCTCATGATCATGGTTTAAACGGATCCTTTTTTGATGAATCCACAGATATTTTTGGTTCTGATAAGAAATCTAGTTTGGTACTTGTGAAACGCTTCATTATTCGAATGTATCAACAGAGTTATTGGATTCATTCGTTGAATGATTCTAATCGAAATAGAATCATGGGACACAGCAATCCTTTTGTTTTTCAAATGCTATTAGGGACCTTTGCAGTCATTCTAGAAATTCCTTTTTCCCTTTCATATTCTTTTTCTTCAAAAAACGAAATACCAAAATATCAGAATCTCCAATCTATTCATTCGATATTTCCTTTTTTAGAGGACAAATTTTCCCATTTAAACGATATCTTAGATATAGTAATACCCTATCCTATTCATCTTGAAATCTTGATTCAGATTCTACAATCCTGGATAAGAGATGTTCCCTCTTTGCATTTATTGCGATTTTTTTTATATGAATATCATAATGGGAATAGTTTCATTGCTCTAAATAAATCGAGTTCTCTTTTTTCAAAAAAGAATCCAAGACTATTTTTGTTCTTATATAATGCTTATGTATTGGAATATGAATCCGTATTTTGTTTTCTCCGTAGAAATTCCTCTTATTTACTATCTACATTTTTTGGAGATTTTATGGAACGAACCCATTTCTATGGGAAAATAGAGCATCTTGTAGTAGTTTTCCGTAATGATTTTCAAAAAAGTTTACAGTTTTTTACGGATCCTTGTATGCATTATGTTCGATATCAAGGAAAATCCATTATTGCTTCAAAGGGATCCTCTTTTTTACTGAATAAATGGAAATGTTACTTTGTCCATTTTTGGCAATGTAATTTTGACTTTTGGTTTCAACCATATAGGATTCGTATAACCCCATTATCCAATCATTCTTTCTATTTTTTGGGTTATCTTTCAAGTGGATTAAGAAATTCTTTAGCAATAAAAAGTAAAATGCTGGAGCACTCTTTTCTAATAGACACTGTTATTAAGAAATTCGATACTATAGTTCCAGTTCTTCCTGTTGTAGGGTCCTTGTCTAAAGCTAGATTTTGTAATAGATTGGGGCATCCCATTAGTAAGTCAGTTTGGACTGACTTATCTGATTCGGATATTATTGATCGATTTGGTCGGATATGTAGAAATCTTTCTCATTATTATAGTGGATCCTCAAAAAAGCAGAGTTTATATCGAATGAAGTATATACTTCGGCTCTCGTGTGCTAAAACCTTGGCTCGTAAGCATAAAACTACAGTACGCAGTTTTTTGCAAAAATTAGGTTCAGGGTTGTTAGAAGAATTCTTTACGGAAGAAGAAAAAGCTCTTTCTTTGGTCTTAGCAAAAACTTCTTTTTCTTCGCATGAGTTAAATAGAGAGCATATTTGGTATTTGGATATTATTCGTATCAATTCATTTGATAAATTCTTCATGATTAATATAATTAAATCAGAGGCTATCCAAATAGAATTGAAAGAAAAGAATATAAAAATTTTTGAGAGATCTAAGGGAATCTTTCTATTCTGAAATGCTCATGCAATAGTGGTAGAATACCTTGAGTAGACCACTTTTTGTCGTTTTTCCAAATTGAGGTTTTGGATGTATACATAGGGAAAGTCGTGTGCAATGAAAAATGCAAGCACGCTTTGGGGAGGGGTTTTTTCTTGCAATTTTGATAAATAAAAAAATCTACTCCATCCGACTAGTTCCGGGTTCGAGTCCCGGGCAACCCATATGGAAAAATGGAAATTTTTTCTATTTTCACTTACTTTCTCTTTTGTTATGATAAACTATTTTCCCTTCATATCGGTTGACATTGACATATGGGCCATGTTATACTGTAACATAACAAGCCTTTCATTAGTTATTCATAGTAATAGCTAATATGTGTGCTTGGGAGTCCTTGAAAATAGAACCTACCGAGATTTTACCATGACTGCAATTTTAGAGAGACGCGAAAGTACAAGTCTATGGGGCCGCTTCTGTAACTGGATAACCAGCACCGAAAACCGTCTTTACATTGGATGGTTTGGTGTTTTAATGATTCCTACCTTATTGACTGCAACTTCTGTATTTATTATCGCTTTCATCGCTGCTCCTCCAGTGGATATTGATGGTATTCGTGAACCTGTTTCTGGATCTCTACTTTATGGAAACAATATCATTAGTGGTGCAATTGTTCCTACTTCTGCAGCTATAGGTTTGCATTTTTATCCAATTTGGGAAGCAGCATCTGTTGATGAATGGTTATACAATGGTGGTCCTTATGAACTAATTGTTCTACATTTCTTACTTGGTGTAGCTTGTTACATGGGTCGTGAGTGGGAACTGAGTTTTCGCTTGGGTATGCGTCCTTGGATTGCTGTTGCGTATTCAGCTCCTGTTGCAGCTGCTACTGCTGTTTTCTTGATCTATCCGATTGGTCAAGGAAGTTTTTCTGATGGTATGCCTCTAGGAATCTCCGGTACTTTCAATTTTATGATCGTATTTCAGGCAGAACACAATATTTTGATGCATCCATTTCACATGTTAGGGGTAGCTGGTGTATTTGGCGGCTCCCTATTTAGTGCTATGCATGGGTCTTTGGTAACCTCTAGTTTGATCAGGGAAACCACTGAAAACGAGTCTGCTAATGCGGGTTACAGATTCGGTCAAGAGGAAGAAACTTATAATATTGTGGCTGCTCATGGCTATTTTGGCCGATTGATCTTCCAATATGCTAGTTTCAACAACTCTCGTTCTTTACACTTTTTCCTAGCTGCTTGGCCTGTAATAGGTATCTGGTTCACTGCGTTAGGTATTAGTACTATGGCTTTCAACCTAAATGGTTTCAACTTTAACCAATCTGTAGTTGACAGTCAAGGTCGTGTTATTAACACTTGGGCAGATATTATTAACCGCGCTAACCTTGGTATGGAAGTTATGCATGAACGTAACGCTCACAACTTCCCTCTAGACTTAGCTGCTGTTGAGTTTCCATCCACAAAAGGATAATATTTCTTTTTAGTGTATAAGAATTGTTCAAAGTAGAAGTATTAAACCTGTTCAAATCAAATAGGTTTAATACTTCTACCTTTATTCTTTATTGGATTCCATAAACTTCACATAGATTTTTTTCTTTTTTTATTCTCTGTTGAAGTTCTCTTTTGAAAGAGTTAAAAGATGGGTATTGTATATCTAATATATCAATCTAGGTAAAAGGGAAAAAGACGAAATCAAATCATAACGGTTGTTGGAGGAAATTCTCTAACTTAATGAAATTCATTTCATTGTGATTTGTATTTGGTCTAAGGGGCGGATGTAGCCAAGTGGATTAAGGCGGTGGATTGTGAATCCACCATGCGCGGGTTCAATTCCCGTCGTTCGCCCATTACAAACATT